AGTAAAATGCCTGAATAAAGGCTTATCGTGATAGGATAAATAATGTAATTTTATTACTTTTACTATTCTTATTATATTTAACAGAATTAAACTGTAATTCCTTAAACATCAAAAGTTTCTGTGCATCATACACCAAAATATAGAAAAGTAAGCTAATATAAGCTAATGGGTTCATACCTCATTTATAGAGTTTAATCTCTCTTCTCTAATGCCCAAAAACTCAACCAAAATCCTCTTTTTATTTTCATTAATTAGAGGTGTATTAATTTCACTATGTGCTAATTCATGAATAGGAGCATGAATAGGTTTAGAAATTAATTTACTCTCCTTCATTCCTTTATTATCCTCCAACATAAATGTATTCACTACTGAAGCATCACTTAAATATTTCCTAATTCAAGCGATTGCATCATCAACCTTATTATTCATAATTATTCTCAAATTAAATATTCATGAAATATTTTATCTAATTAAAAATTTAGCTTGAAATAACTTACTTTTAATTCCCTTTCTAATAAAAGTTGCTTGTGCTCCTCTTCATTGATGATTACCAGCAATAATTGAAGGTCTCTCTTGATTAAATTGTTTTCTCTTATTAACTATCCAAAAAATTACTCCCCTTTTATTAATTTCCTATTTATTAACAAATAGATATTTTAGCCAATTATTGATTGTAAGATCAGCCTTTATAGGGGCAATTGGTGGTTTAAATCAAATTTCTACACGAAAAATCTTAACTTATTCCTCCATTAATCATATTGGCTGAATATTAAGAGCCATTATTATAAATTCAAATTTATGATTAATATATTTTATCATCTATACGATTAACATTGTAGTTATCATTAATCTATTATCAACAACAAATACAATATACATTTCACAAGCTTTTAATTCCTTAAACAATACTAAAATAGTAAAATTTATATTATTCACTTCATTACTATCTCTTGGAGGACTTCCTCCTTTTCTTGGATTTTTCCCAAAATGAATTATTATTCACTTTATAACTCAAAATATAATAATTACTATATCAATAATTCTAATTGTAACTTCACTTTTTACTTTATATTATTATATTCGGATCATTTATGCAGCTCTAATAATTACAAATTCAGAAATACTTTGATCAAAAATAATGTTTATTTATAATAAACATTCAAATATTACAATATTTAATTTATCAACTATTATTTTAGGAATATCAACTATTACTTTAATTGTCTTAATATATTAAGACTTTAAGTTAATAAAAACTGATATCCTTCAAAGCTATAAATAAAGAAAAACATTTTATCTTTAAGTCTTAGTACTATTTACACCTCTAGAATTGCATTCCAGTATCATATTTATGAATATAAAACCTTTTCTGGTAAAAAGGATTATTTTATTCCTCTTAATAAATTTACAATTTATTACCTATTTTATATCTCAGCCATTTTACCATATAGTTGTTGCAACGATGGCTTTTTTCAACAAACCATAAAGATATTGGAACAATATACTTTATTTTTGGTGCCTGATCAGGCATGTTAGGAACATCTTTAAGTATTTTAATTCGAACAGAACTAAGTCATTCCGGATCTCTAATTGGAGATGATCAAATCTATAATGTTATTGTTACAGCCCATGCATTCATTATAATTTTCTTCATAGTAATACCTATTATAATTGGGGGATTTGGTAATTGATTAATTCCTTTAATACTAGGAGCTCCTGATATAGCATTTCCCCGAATAAATAATATAAGTTTTTGACTCTTACCTCCTTCAATCTTACTTTTATTAATTAGAAGATTAGTTGAAAGTGGAGCGGGGACAGGATGAACAGTTTACCCTCCACTTTCCGCTAGAATAGGTCATTCTGGTCCTGCAGTAGATTTAACTATTTTCTCACTCCATTTAGCAGGAATATCTAGCATTATAGGAGCAGTAAACTTTATTACAACCATAATTAATATAAAACCACTGTATATAAATCAAATACAAGTACCTTTATTTGTATGATCAGTAGGAATTACTGCTTTACTACTATTATTATCCTTACCTGTTTTAGCAGGTGCTATTACCATATTATTAACTGATCGAAATTTAAACACATCATTCTTTGATCCAGCAGGAGGAGGAGATCCAATCCTATATCAACATTTATTCTGATTCTTTGGACATCCTGAAGTTTACATTTTAATTTTACCAGGGTTTGGTATAATTTCACATGTAATTTCACATGAAAGAGGAAAAAAAGAAGCATTTGGTAACTATGGAATAATTTGAGCAATATCAGCAATTGGTTTTTTAGGATTTGTAGTATGAGCTCATCACATATTTACAGTTGGAATAGATGTAGATACTCGAGCTTACTTTACAGGGGCTACTATAATTATTGCAGTTCCAACTGGAATTAAAATTTTTAGTTGACTTGCAACTATGTATGGTTCAAAAATTTCTTACAATCCATCTTCGCTTTGAACTTTAGGTTTTATTTTTCTTTTCACAGTAGGAGGATTAACAGGAGTTATTCTTGCTAATTCTGCAATTGATATTATTTTACATGATACTTATTATGTAGTAGCTCATTTTCATTATGTTTTATCAATAGGAGCTGTATTTGCAATTATAGCTGGGTTTGTACATTGATATCCTTTATTTACAGGTTTATCATTAAATTCCAACTGATTAAAAAGACAATTCTTCATTATATTTATTGGAGTAAATTTAACATTCTTCCCTCAACACTTTTTAGGATTAGCAGGAATACCTCGTCGTTATTCAGATTATCCTGATGCTTATATTTCATGAAATATTTTATCATCATTAGGTTCTATAATTTCATTCATTGCCGTAACAATATTTATTTTCATTTTATGGGAAAGATTAACCTCCAACCGACCAATATTATTTTCATCTCAAATTAATAGTTCAATTGAATGAAGACATAATTTTCCTCCTGCCGAACATACTTACAATGAATTAACTTTAATCACTAAATAACATATTAGTAATATTCTAATATGGCAGATTAGTGCCATGGATTTAAATTCCATAAATAAAGTTTATCTCTTTTTTTAGAATTAAATGTCTACATATGCAAATTTAAATTTTCAGGATAGCACTTCTCCTTTAATAGAACAATTAATATATTTCCATGATCATTCCATATTTATTATTATAATAATTGTTATGTCAGTAAGACATATAATATTATCACTTATAATAAATAAATTTATAGATCGATATGTAATAGATGGACAATATTTAGAAATTTTATGAACTGTTTTACCAACTGTAGTATTAATTTTTATTGCTCTACCATCCTTACGAATTCTTTATTTAATTGATGAAAATATTAATCCCACGTTAACATTAAAAACAATTGGACATCAATGATATTGAAGTTATGAATATTCAGATTTTTCAAATATTGAATTTGACTCCTATATAATTCCTCAAAATGATTTATATTCCTTTAATATTCGACTACTTGAAGTAGATAATCGAATATCATTACCTATTAATATACTAACACGAATTTTAATTACATCTGAAGATGTCATTCACTCATGAACAATTCCAAGATTAGGAATTAAAGCTGATGCTACTCCTGGTCGGTTAAATCAACTAACCTTCTGATTTAATCGACCGGGAATCTTCTATGGTCAATGTTCAGAGATCTGTGGTGCAAATCACAGATTTATACCTATTGTAATTGAAAGTGTATCTACAAGTGATTTTTTAAAATGAATTTTCAATATAAATGAATCATTAGATGACTGAAAAAGCAAGTAATGGTCTCTTAAACCAAAATATAGTAAAATAGCAACTACTTCTAATGATAAGAAGTTAGTTAAAAAATAACATTAATATGTCATATTAAAATTATTAATATAGTAATACATCTTTATTCCTCAAATAATACCTCTAAATTGATTCCTATTATATACATTTTTCACTTTATTAATAATCATAATTAATGTAATAAATTTTTATATTTCTTTTAATATATCCCCTATCAAACTTAAATACAAAACAATAGTTAAAAAAATCATTTGAAAATGATAACTAATTTATTTTCAATTTTTGATCCATCTTCCAACATTTTAAATTTATCAATAAATTGAATAAGAATTATTATTGGATTAATATTAATTCCAATAACTTTATGATTTATTCCTTCACGAAGAATTTTTATATGAAATTTGATTACAAATAAACTTCATGAAGAATTTAAACTTTTGATTGGTAAAATAAAAATTAATAAAGGATCAACACTAATTTTTATCTCCATCTTCTCAATTATTTTATATAATAACTTCATAGGTTTATTTCCTTATGTATTTACTAATACTAGTCATTTAGTAATAACTTTAACACTAGCTTTACCTTTATGGTTAAGATTTATGTTATTTGGATGAATTAATAATACCAAACATATATTTATACACTTAGTCCCTCAAGGAACACCAAATCTTTTAATACCTTTTATAGTATGCATTGAAACTATTAGAAATTTAATTCGTCCTGGAACTTTAGCAATTCGATTAACTGCAAATATAATTGCAGGTCATCTTTTAATAACTCTTCTAGGAAATACTGGAAATAATATAATAACATTTTTATTACCATTATTATTTTGTATTCAAATTCTTCTGATTACTTTAGAATCTGCAGTAGCCATTATCCAATCTTATGTATTTACAGTATTAAGAACTTTATATTCTAGAGAAGTAAATTAATGTCAAAAAATATAAATCATCCCTATCATTTAGTGACTTATAGTCCATGACCTATTTTAGCAGCAATTAGAATTATAATTACAATACTAGGCTTCATTAAATTTTCTTATAACTATAATATTAAGATAATAATATTAGGAATTATTATTTTAATATTAACAACAATCCAATGATGACGAGATGTAGTTCGAGAAAGAACTTATCAAGGACTACATACTAAAGAAGTTATTAAAGGACTCCAATGAGGAATAATTCTATTTATTATTTCAGAAATTTTCTTCTTCATCTCGTTCTTTTGAACATTTTATCATAGAAGATTATCTCCTAATATTGAATTAGGTTCTTTATGACCTCCTATAGGTATTATTACGTTTAATGCTCTTCAAATTCCTTTATTAAATACAACAATTTTATTAGCATCAGGTATTACTATTACCTGAAGTCATCATAGACTTATAGAAAATAATTACAAACAAGCCAAACAAAGATTAATTCTTACTATCATTTTAGGTTTATACTTTACTATACTTCAAATATTTGAATATTATGAAGCGCCTTTTTCCATTGCAGACTCAGTATTCGGTTCAACTTTTTTTGTAGCAACAGGTTTTCATGGACTACATGTAATTATTGGAACAACTTTTCTTATTGTCTGTTTCCTTCGAATGTACTTTATACATTTTACTTCTAATCACCATTTCGGTTTTGAAGCAGCTGCTTGATATTGACATTTTGTAGATGTAGTCTGATTATTTTTGTACATTTCAATTTATTGATGAGGTAGATATTTATTTAGTATAAAAAGTACTCTTGATTTCCAATCAAAAAGTCTAATAAACTTTTAGAATAAATAATTCTAATCCTATTTTCTATAACAATAATTATTTTATCTATTTCTTTATTAATTATATTAATAACTAACTTACTCTCAATAAAAAAAACTGAAGACCGAGAAAAAAGATCTCCTTTTGAATGTGGTTTTGATCCTTTTAGATCTTCTCGTTTACCTTTTTCTTTACGCTTCTTTTTAATTGCAATTATCTTTTTAATTTTTGATGTAGAAATTGCATTAATTTTACCAATAACAATTATTCCTTTCAATTCAAATATCATTTTATGAACAACTACAAGTGTTTTCTTTTTTATTATCTTATTAACTGGTTTATATCATGAATGAGATCAAAATTCACTTAAATGAACTTCCTAACTATAGGATTATAGTTAAATATAACATTTGATTTGCACTCAAAAAGTATTGAATTTATTAATTTCAATTTATCTTATATTAAATAAGTTAATTTTTAACTTAAGTAAAATACAAATAATTGCAATTGGTTGTTGACCTGATAGGAGGTATACTTTTATTTAAGCTACTACTTTATTTTAACTTAAGTAAAATACAAATAATTGCAATTGGTTGTTGACCTGATAGGAGGTATACCTTTATTTAAGAAGGCCATTAATCTACTACTTTATTTTAACTTAATTAAATAAGAAACAAATTAATTGTAATCAGTTTCGACCTGATAGGAAGATATAAATATCCTTATTTACAAAGTTTAATTGAAACCAAATAGAGGTATATTACTGTTAATAATATAATTGAATTATTATATTCCAATTAAGAAAATGTGTTCATCAAATAAAAGCTGCTAACTTATTATTTAAGTGGTTTAAATCCATTTACATTTTAATTTATATAGTTTAAATTAAAACATTACATTTTCATTGTAAATATAAATATCTTATATTTTATAAATATTTAAGGATAAATTAATCTCAATAACAGCTTCAATGTTATACTCTATATAAGATACTTAAATTTAAATATACTATAATATAATAACTAAAGTTACACAAATAAAAAAAATTACTAAATATGATTTCAAATCATTTGTTTGAAATCATTGATTTAAACCACTTAATATTATTAAAATATAATAAACATTTTGAGCTCCAAAATATTCTCTTCAACCTAAATCGAATATTTTTATTATAATATAACTTATATTTAAAGGTAAATAATTCATACCTTTAGTAAAAATTATAGGTATAAATCATATAGATCCTATAAAAATTATTATTTTGTAATATTTAAATTTTACAAAATAATAATTTAAATTATATTTAAATAAAATAGTACCTAATCAAAATCCTATTAATCTTACTATAATTGGTATTATTTTTATAAATAATGATAAACAAATGAAATAAGGAGTAATAAAAATTATTCAATTCAATATACTACCTCCAAAAATTGCAAAAATTATTAATCCTATTATACCATAAATAATTATTCATCTTTCTTCACTTAATTTAAATATAGGAATTAAATTAAAATCTCCTCACAATACATAATAAAATAAACGAAATGAATAACAAACAGTTAATCCAGTAGAAAAAAAATATATTACATATATAAATATATTTAAATTTCTTAAAGAAATTATTTCTAAAATTATATCTTTTGAATAAAATCCAGCTAAAAAAGGTATACCACACAAAGCAAAATTTGATACTATAAAACAAGTAGAAGTTAAAGGTATAAAAATTGATAAATTACCTATAAAACGAATGTCTTGAAAATTTAATATATTATGAATTACTATACCAGCACATATAAATAGTAAAGCCTTAAATAAAGCATGGGTTAATAGATGAAAAAAAGCTAAATCAGCAAATCCTATTGATAAAATTCTTATTATTAATCCTAATTGTCTTAAAGTTGATAAAGCAATAATTTTTTTTAAATCATATTCAAAATTAGCACCTAAACCTGATATAAATATAGTTAAAACAGAAATTATTAATAAAAATATTATCAATCAATTAGGAAAAATTTTTCTAAATCGAATTAATAAATAAACTCCTGCTGTAACTAAAGTTGAAGAATGAACTAAAGCTGAAACAGGAGTAGGAGCAGCTATAGCAGCTGGCAATCAAGCTGAAAAAGGAATTTGAGCTCTTTTAGTTATTCCTGCTATAACAATTATAAATGAAATAAAATTTATTTCATTTCTATAAAATATACAGTCCAAATAAAAAATATAATTCCATCTTCCAAAATTTATTATTCATACAATTGCTATTAATAAAGTAACATCTCCAATCCGATTTGATAAAGCAGTTAATATTCCTGCATTATATGATTTATTATTTTGATAATAAATTACTAAACAATAAGAAGTTAAACCTAATCCATCTCAACCTAATAAAATTCTAATTAAATTTGGGCTAATAATTATAAATACTATTGATATTACAAATATTAATACCAAAAAAATAAAACGATTTAAAGTTACATCTCCTTTTATATAATCTTCACTATATAAAATTACTAAGGAAGAAATTAATATAACAAAACTTATAAATAATAAAGATATTCAATCCAATAATACTGTTATAACAATAGAAGATGAATTTAATATTACTAATTCTCATTCAATAAAGTAAATTAAATTATTTATAATAAAATATAATCTACTAATAAAACATAATAGAAATAGAAATATAAGGCTAAAAAATCTAATAAAACATAATGATAAAAATATCATAATTTAAGATAAATACATTATATCTATGATATCACAAATCATAATTTTTACTTAAACTACTTAAATCAATTTTAAAATCAGATCAAAAAAAAATCTCTTTTTAAAATTAATAAATTTAAAGGTAATCAATGTATTATTAATAATAAATATTCACGACAATATCCTCTAATATTACTATAAATTCCAGAATAAAATTTACCATGCTGGCTATATGAATATATATATAATGTATAAACAGCACTAAAAAATGAAATTAATATTAAAATAAATATAACTATTCATATTCAATGAATTATTCTATTAAATAATCCAATTTCTCTTAATAAATTTAAAGAAGGAGGAGCAGCTATATTACATGAAGAAAGTAAAAACCATCATAAAGCTATACTTGGTATTAATCTTAATAAACCTTTATTAATTATTAAACTTCGTCTACCCAATCGTTCGTAAATAATATTTACTAAACAAAATAAACCTGATGAACATAAACCATGAGCAATTATTAATATATAAACTATATAATAACCTCAAATATTTAAGGTTATTAAACCCCCAATTACTAAACTTATATGAGCTACAGAAGAATAAGCAACTAAAGCCTTTATATCTACCTGTCGTAAACATAATAATCTTATTATAAATCCCCCAATTAATCTTACTGACATCCAAAATACATTAATTAAATTTCCAATTCTTATTAAATATTCAAATACACGTAATAAACCATATCCTCCTAATTTAAGTAAAACCCCGGCTAAAATTATAGATCCAGAAATAGGAGCTTCAACATGAGCTTTAGGTAATCATAAATGTAATAAATATAAAGGTATTTTAACTAAAAAAGCCAAAATTATACTAATATAGATATATATATTCATAAAATCTCCTTTATATATAAGAGAAAAAATTAAATAACCTATTTTATTATATAAAAATACTAATACCAATAATAAAGGTAATGAAGCAAATAAAGTATAAAAAAGTAAGTAAATACCAGCTTGTAAACGTTCAGGTTGATATCCCCATCCAAAAATTAAAAATAAAGTAGGAATTAATCTACCTTCAAAAAAAAAATAAAATGAAATTATATTTAAACTACAAAAAGTACAATATATTATTAATAATAATAATAAAATTATAAATAAAAATAATTTTTTATAAAAATTATAAAAATTAATTGAATAACTAGCTAAAATTATTAAAATACAAATTCAAAAACTCAATACAACTAAACCAAAAGATAAATTATCATATCCAAAAAAATAACTTAAACCTCCTCAAAAAAAAAAATGTGTTTTTATTAAATATAATAAAGAAACTAAAAACAATAAATTTTGAATTAATCACCAACTTAAATTTTTAAAACATAAAGGTATTATAAAAATAATATACAAAATGTAACTTAACATTGTAATAAATTAAAACAATTAAAATAATCATTTCCATGAGTACGAATTATAGAAATTAAAATAGATAAACCCAATACCCCTTCACAAACAGTAAAACATATAAAAAATATTGTTAAATACAACTCAGCATACATTAATATAAGATAATAATATAAAGCAATAAATAAAATTAAAAGAATAAATTCTAATCTTAATAAAGTCATTAATAAATGTTTACGTTTAGAAGTAAATACTCATAAACCACAAAAAAATATAAAACAAAATATTATTAACATCACGTTTTAATAGTTTAATATAAAATTCTGGTTTTGTAAATCAGAGATAAGTTTATACTTGTAAAACTTCAAAAGAAAGAAATTCTTATCATTAATTTCCAAAATTAATATTTTTATTAAACTATCCTTTGATATTATAGATTTAATAATAAGAGCCAGTTTAATTTTAAGAATAATTCTTTTATTCTTAAATCATCCTTTATCTATAGGTATAATTTTATTTTCACAAACAATTATAATATGTTTAATTAGAGGATCAATATCTTTAAATTTTTGATTTTCTTATATTTTATTATTAATTTATTTAGGAGGAATATTAATTTTATTTATATATGTAACTAGTTTAGCCTCTAATGAAATATTTTTTTATTCAAATAAAATTTTTTCAATAATAATATCACTACCAATAATAATTATTATTATTCTTTTTTTTAAAATTGACATAATTACTAATTTATATGAAAATATAGAAAATAGAGTTAGAATTTATATTAATGTAAATAATTTTTTATTAAAAATATATAATCAACCAATTAATATTATTACTATTATAATAGCAATTTATCTTTTCATAACTTTAATTGCAGTTGTTAATATTATTTATATTTATAAAGGACCTTTACGAAAAATGTTTTAATGTATAAACCTTTACGAAAGAATCACCCATTAATCAAAATCTCAAATAATGCCTTAATTGATTTACCTACTCCTTCTAATATTTCATCATGATGAAATTTCGGTTCCTTATTAGGATTATGTTTAGGTATTCAAATCATAACAGGATTATTTTTAGCTATACATTATTCAGCCCATATTGATCTTGCATTTTCAAGTGTTAATCATATTTGCCGAGATGTAAATTATGGGTGATTATTACGAACTTTACATGCAAATGGAGCTTCAATATTCTTTATTTGTATATATCTACATATTGGACGAGGTTTATATTACGGGTCTTATAAATTTTATTATACATGAACAGTAGGAGTTATTATTATATTTTTAATTATAGCAACAGCTTTTATAGGTTATGTATTACCTTGAGGTCAAATATCTTTTTGAGGAGCAACAGTAATTACTAATTTATTATCTGCAATTCCTTATTTAGGAGTTGATTTAGTACAATGAGTTTGAGGAGGGTTTGCAGTTGATAATGCTACCTTAAATCGTTTCTTCACATTCCATTTTATTTTACCCTTTATTATTATTATAATAATTATACTACATCTTTTATTTTTACATCAAACTGGATCAAATAACCCTTTAGGGTTAAATAGAAATTTAGATAAAATTCCTTTTCATCCTTATTTCACATTTAAAGATATTTTAGGTTTTATTATTATCCTTATATTATTATCTCTGTTATCATTAAGAGAACCTTATATTTTAAGTGATCCTGATAATTTTACACCTGCTAATCCTTTAGTAACACCTGTTCATATTCAACCAGAATGATATTTTTTATTTGCTTATGCAATTCTTCGTTCTATTCCAAATAAATTAGGAGGAGTAATTGCATTAGTAATATCAATTGCAATTATATTTTTTATACCTCTTTTAAATTCTAATTTTCGAGGATTTCAATATTATCCTATTAATCAATATATATTATGATCTATAGTAATAATTATTATTCTCCTCACCTGAATTGGAGCAAAACCTGTTGAAAATCCTTATATTTTAACAGGTCAAATTTTAACAATTATATACTTTATATACTATATTTTCAATCCTTTAATTATTAAATTATGAGATAATATTTTACATTAAAATTATATACAAGTTATAACTTTAAAATAAGTTTATGTCTTGAAATCATAATAAAAGGGTTAAATCCCCTTATTAACTTTAGTATTACTTATATTTACCCTTTAAAAGAAAACTTTCATACCTAAATATAAAAATAAAAAATTTAAAGATAAAGGTAAAAAACTCCTTCATGCTAAATATATCAATTTATCATAACGATAACGAGGCAAAGTCCCTCGTACTCAAATATATATAAAAGCAATAATAATTAATTTTAAATAAAAAAATAATATATCCAAATTTGATCCCAAAAAAATAATACATATTATTATTCTTATAAATAAAATTCTTGAATATTCTCCTAAAAAAATTAAAGCAAAACTCCCTCTACCATACTCAACATTAAATCCTGAAACTAATTCAGATTCACCTTCAGCAAAATCTAAAGGTCTACGATTTGTTTCAGCTAAACAAGAAACAAATCATATTATACATAATGGTAAACAAAAAAATATAAATCATATTCCCACCTGATAATAATAAAAATCTAATAAAGAATATCTTCTTACTAAAAATACAAAAGATAATAGAACTAATGCTAATCTTACTTCATAGGAAATAGTTTGAGCTACTGATCGTAAACTTCCCAATAAAGCAAAATTTGAATTTGATGATCAACCTGATAATATAATAGTGTATACTCCTATACTAATACATGATAAAAAAAATAATAATCCTAAATTAAAAGTTAATATACCTCTTATATAAGGTATTAATATTCATAAAATCAAAGATAAAAATAAAGAAAAAACTGGACATATATAATATAATAAATAATTTGAAATTAATGGATACATATGTTCTTTACAAAATAATTTAATAGCATCACTAAAAGGTTGTAAAATTCCTAAAAATCCAACCCTATTAGGACCTTTACGAAGATGAATATATCCTAAAACCTTTCGCTCCAATAATGTAAAAAAAGCAACACCTATTATAACAAAAATTATTAATAATAATCCAACCACAACTATTATAATTAACTCCTTTAACAATACTATTTATAATTATTAATTATATTTATAGAATCTAAGTCTATAGCACTAAATCTTCTGCCAAAATAGTTTTATTATTAATTTAATATATTCAATAAAATAAAATTATTTTAAATATATGGTCCTCTCGTACTAAAATATTTAATATTATTAAAGATAGAAACCAACCTGGTTTACACCGGTTTAAACTCAGATCATGTAAGATTTTAAAGGTCGAACAGACCTAATAGTTATTAAACATCTACACCTAAAATTTATCTTAATCCAACATCGAGGTCATAATCTCTCTTTTCGATATGAACTCTTAAAAAAAATTATGCTGTTATCCCTAAGGTAATTTAATCTTCTAATCATTAAAAATGGATCAATTACTTAATTATAATATTTAATATAAAAAAAAGTTTATTTTATTTTTTAATCACCCCAATTAAATAAATTTCATAATAATTAAAAATTAATTTTCAACTTAATTAAAATTATATTTATTAAACTCTATAGGGTCTTCTCGTCCCTTAATATTATTTAAGTCTTTTTACTTAAAATTTAAATTCAATTTTATTCCTATAAAACAGGTATTACCTCGTCCAACCATTCATTCCAGCCTTCAATTAAAAGACTAATGATTATGCTACCTTTGCACAGTCAAAATACTGCGGCCCTTTAAAATATTTCAGTGGGCAGGTCAAATTTCCTATTTAAACAAGAAACCATGTTTTTAATAAACAGGCGAGTAATATTTTTGCCTAATTCCTTATAACAAAATATTAAAAATTTAAAATAATTTACATTTAAATTTACTAATTAAATCATATTTAACAAAAAAGTTAAATTGAATTTAACATTTTAATAAAAAAATTAAATAAATAATAAATTAACTATACTAAACCTAAAAAATTAAATTTTAACATTCTTAAATTAATAACAAATTTCAAATTCATAAAATTTTTCCTTAATTCAACTTTATTTTAAAAATATTTTTAAAAGCTTATCCCTTTAAAAATTTAAAATATAATATATTTTTATACTAAATATAATAAATAATTTACATTTTATAAATTAAATTCATTTATTAAAAAACTAGATATCCTTAAAAACGATTAACATTTCATTACTAATTAAGAATTTTAAATAATTATGAGACAATAACTAATTCACCCAATTAAATCTTTTAAATTCGAGAACATAAAATATATTACTCATTTCAATATACTCTAATACACAAGATACAAAAAATAAATTTACCTTTCTTAAATTATAAATTTATTATAAATTCTTATACAATACTAATATACTATAGTAAATTTTATCCAATCTATACAATATACAATGATTAAAATTTATTTAATTTAAAATTTTATAAATATAATTTATATAAACAATTATATTAATTATTTCAAATTATATTGAATTGCACAATAAATTAATTCAATGTAAATGAAAATCTTAACTTTAAGAATAATTTGTATCATTCTAGATACATCTTCCGATACATCTACTTTGTTACGACTTATCTCATCTTAATAATGAGAGTGACGGGCGATGTGTACATATTATAGAACTTTAATCATTTTAATAATCTATAAAAAATTACAATTAAATCCACCTTCAAATTTACATTTCAATAAAAAATCCGTAATAAATTCAATTTATTGTAATCCATTAATTAACTTATATATTATTACACCTTGACTTGAAATTTTAATTATTATTATATCCAGAAAATTTATCTAAAAATATATTCTTAAACAGCGATATATAAAAAATTATATAAGTAAGGTTCAATGTGGATTATCAATTACATAACAGATTCCTCTAAACAGATTATAATACCGCCAAATTCTTTAAGTTTCAAGATTATATCTATTAATACTCTAGTTAATTTTTTACATTAAAAATAATAGGGTATCTAATCCTAGTTTACACTTTCAATTTCATAATATTCTTACTTTTAGAATAATAATTTAATATATTATATAATTTCACCTCAAAATATACCCATTAATTACATTAGCAATAATAATTATTTCAAAACCAAAAATATTTATTTGAATTTACTGTATAACCGCGGATGCTGGCACAGATTTTACCAAATCTAAATAACATTTACCAAATCTAAATTTATTTAATATAAATAAAACAATTCACTGCAATTAAAGTTTCAAAAATCTTTAAGAAAATTTAAAAATACAACAATTTACATATAAATTAATGTTAAAATAAATAAACTTTATTAAGCAAGAATAAAACTCTTTAACCTTAACAATTAATTACATATCAATTGGTTCTAATTTTACAAAAGATAATAAATCTCCTTTGCAAGTATTCTCTTAAGTAAGAATTATCCCCTTTTTAAAAGTTTCTTGCCCAAGAACGCTTTAACCTTAACAATTAATTACATATCAATTGGTACTAATTTTACAAAAGATAATAAATCTCCTTTACAAGTATTCTTTTAAGTAAGAATTATCCCCTTTTTAAAAGTTTTTTTGCCCAAAAACTCTTTAACCTTAACAATTAATTATATATCAATTGGTTCTAATTTTACAAAAGATAATAAATCTCCTTTACAAGTATTCTTTTAAGTAAGAATTATCCCCTTTTTAAAAGTTTCTTGCCCAAGAACTCTTTAACCTTAACAATTAATTACATATCAATTGGTTCATACTTTTAAATTTAATTATAATTATAATTAAAATATAATAATTATTATATATTCATGAGTATACTTATTTTTATTAAAATCATAATACATTAATAAATTTTAAGTATTATGAGAACAGTTAACTAAAAAAAAATATTTTATTCAAATTATTTTCACCTTAAATCAAGTGATGATTGCTAGAATATTATCTAGATAATGTTGAATATAACTATACATAATACCCAGATTCCATTTTTTTTTATCTTATAAATGGAATCTAGGGTATTATGTATAGTTTTATTCGCTTAATAAATAATTTATCTATATATATATATAATAATAAATTTAATAATATATCTTTATCTGATCTACTAACAAAGAATAATTGGAATACACCCCTTATGTTTTAATATAATGACCTTTTTTTATTTTTTCTGATTAAGCTATTAAACACCTCAAGGGTTAAATATTAAATTATACGAATAATGATATATAAATCTTAGGATAGGGTCCTATCAATATAAAAGGTATATACATAGTAGTATGATCTTAATATAAAAATTACATAATAAAATATTTAATAATATATATATACTTTATTATTCCAATAAAGATTAATCTTTAAAATATATATACATATGTATTTATTATATTAAAACATAATTATTGTTTCTTCTTATTCAAATCATTGATTGTAAGATAAGTATAAGATATATTTATACGTATAATATATAAACCCATAATTTTATAAAATTACCGATCCAATGGATAACTTTTACATATAAAAATAAAAAAATTATCTAGAAAATTAATAATTAAACTTCAACTTTATTACTAAATTCTCCTTTATACCTTATTAGTATACCAATACATTTAAATGTACATTTAAATAATAATAAAAAAT